TTGTCGTTATAGAACATGATATTTTATAGAAGCAATGAAAAATAGATACGAGTAGAAACCAAAAGGGGAGAAAAAATATATATATATATAAAAGTTATACAAAACATTATATAAGAATTACTACCCCTTTCTATTTCTTTATTTCCTTAATTGAATTTTATTTGATTAGTACCAAGCTACTTAAAAACCTCCGCCTTTTTTAAAATATCCCGAACAGTTCCTGTAGGCTGAGCACCCTTTTCAAGGAAATATAGAATAGCAGGAACGTTTAAATAACCTTGATTCTTTATCGGATCATAAAAACCCACGTTCCGAAGATCTCTTCCTTCTCTTCGGGATCGAACATCAATTGCAACGATTCGATAGACGGCTCATTGGGATAGATCTAAGTAAATGAACAAGACCCCCCCTAGAAACGTATAGGAAGTTTTCTCCTCGTACGGCTCGAGAAAAAATGATTTGAAGTTGTGTCTACGTATAGAATTCTAATGAATAGCAAAGGAGTTGATAAAATAAATTAGACTGGGATTTAACTCATTTTTTTCTTCGTCCTTCCTGAAAAAAGAAAAAATCATTTATACCCATAATTCAAGTTGGATAATTCTCAAATAGCTTAAAAGAAAACAATCTTTAGGCAATTTATTTAATTTTTTGAATGGTCTTTAACCCCCCCCCTTTTTTGTTTGTCTCATTTAAAAATATATTTGGGTTCTTTATTATGATCCAGTTAGTGAGACAATTGAAAAAAGGGCGTTTCCTTGTTCTGGGATCCTTTTTCTTTGTTTTAAATCAGTGGGTTTAGACATTACTTCGGTGCTTCTTAATCCTTCCAAAATGGCAGCAACATACCCCTTTTGAGATTTCTTTCTATCAAAGAATCATACAAACGGCCGATTCCCGCGCGATACACTTTTAATCGAAAGAGTTTTCTCAATTCCAACAAATTTTCCTTTTGAATTGAAAACTTGACCGAATCGGATCCTTTAGATTTCTATATTGATGATATACTTACGAAGTTGTTCCAATTTATTGATTGGTATTAACCCTAGATTCTTGCCCCCTGAAAGATGAATCCATACTTTCTACCCGAGCTCCATCATGTACTATATTCATTACAACCTAACAAAAAGAGGGATTCTAGTGAAACAGAACAGATGTCGGGCCAAGAGCACCTTCAGTCTTAGAAAAGATGGCGGATGTAAGAATAAAAATCCACACCGGATCGTGTCCTTCAAGTCGCACGTTGCTTTCTACCACATCGTCTCAAACGAAGTTTTACCATAACATTCCTCTAATTTGGAACCCGTATGGAATTGATTCAATTATGGAATCATGAATAGTCATTGGTTCCGTCGATACATAAGCATATTAATCTATACCCCTTTTTTCTTCTATACAAAGACGGCAAAAAGTTTTCTGAAACAATCTTAGCAAGACCCCACCTATTATTGTATGTTATTGTATGAATGCAATACTTTACTTTTTATTAAAAAACCTAATAGAAATATAGAAAGAATACGAATAAATGAATTCTTTTTTACTCTGGACTCAATATGGCCCATTTCCCACTTATTTGAATACCAAAGATTCAACTCATAAGCAATCATTAAAATTTTTTGTAATCGAAAAAGTTTCCTATTTCAACATCATTATCATTATTTGAATAAAGTTTGACAATAAAGACTAAAAATTTGATCATCATAAAAAAAAAAAAAAAGAAAATGAACTATTTCAATATCAAGAGTTAAGGGATTACAATTCTTTTTCACAAAAACCTAAAGACTTTTGTCACTGAAAAAGAACGAAATCGGATGATAACAATACATACATATTATGTTAAGCTAAGCATTTCATCATTTTATATGTCTTTTTTGTTTAACCCGGGATTAAGTAATCCTTATGCAATCTTGGCATAAAGTAAAGTGACTAAAATCTATGAATTCCCCTGTCTCAATCGTTACATAGATTTACAATTATTCATTAGAGCCAAACAAGAAATAAATATCTAAAAAGTAAAAAAAAAAAACATCCGTTACGTATGTAACTTGATTCGTTGTTAATAAGATAAGATTGGGTCAGACACAGATATTTAAATGAATACCTCCCGTTACTAATTAAGAACTTTCTACCCCCAGATTCTCTGGGAATGCTGAATCAGAACAAAAAAAGGATCCCCTTTGGGGAGGGGGACTATGTAGGGACAAAGACAAACAAGTCCAGATTAGGCCCTTGCTCCTAATTTTTTAGTTTACCCTAACCCAGTCTTAAGAGACTTAATCCCATTAATTGAATGTAATAACCTCCCTATTGTTTAGAATTAAGAGATCCTAATAATTGGGCTACCCCATTTTAGTTTAATGGATAGAGAATAAGAGATAGGAAAGAAAGGCTCTTTTTGTGATTCAAAATTAAATGTATCGTTGAAAATTAAAAAAGATATGAGACGTAAGGTTTTTCTTCAAATTAAATAGCTAAACCCCCTTTTTAAAATAAAATAGCT